CAATTACTAATCCTTTGTGTATCTTGGTCTTCCTAACCATCCACTCATTTTTTGTTTCAAAAACCTCCCGTTGTGGAAATCCATCTATGGTAATAGACAGTAAAAACTCCATAGAGTTGGTCTTTTGAACCCGCTTCAAGCTATCATGACAATTCACGAATCTTGGGGTAAACAATCTCTCTTGCTTATGTTTACTTTTTTCACCATTTGATTCTTGTACATAGGAAATGAGACTCAACTTTTTTACTGCAAATTTAGAAGCCGTTTTCTTTCACTCATATAACTATCTGGTTTAGTTCATCAACTCAAATGCTGAAGAAAAATAAAAATATATATAGTCAATCAAATCTTTTTATCCTTGTTTCTAGAAAGAAAAGAATTTTTATAAATTTTAGGTCTCACCGAATCACACGTAGAGATATTGATAACACACATAGAGCTAATGGTATTTCATAACTAATTGATTGAGCAGCTGCCCGTAGACCACCTAAAAAGGAATATTTATTATTTGATCCATACCCCGACATAAGAAGTCCAACGGGAGCAATACTTGAAATGGCAATCCAAAAAAAAACACCAATACTAAGATCGGCTAGAACAAGGTGATCACCAAAAGGAATTACTGAATAACTTAGAAAGATAGATATTACTGCTATGGATGGTCCAATACTGAATAAACGAGTATCTCCTGTAGATGGAATAAGGTTCTCTTTCAAAAGTAGTTTTGTCCCATCTGCTAGAGCTTGAAGAATTCCTAAAGGGCCGGCATATTCAGGCCCGATACGTTGTTGTATTCCTGCAGATATTTCTCTTTCTAACCAAACAATTACTAGTACACCTATTGTGATTCCTAATACAAGAGTCACAATAGGGACAAGCATCCATATGATCCCATAGACTTCTTTTAAGGATTCCAATTTGGAAAAAGAATTGATAGTCTCTATTTCTGTTGTATCAATTATCATTTCAACGATCAACTTCTCCCATAATGATATCTATGCTACCTAGTATTGTCATAATATCAGCCAATTTCATTCTTTTAACTAACTGAGGAAGAATTTGCAAATTGATAAAACCTGGTGGGCGAATTTTCCATCTCCAAGGAAAAACGCTCTGGTCTCCTATCAGAAAAATCCCCAATTCTCCTTTTGGGGCTTCAACTCTCACATAAAGTTCTTGTTTCGACAATTCAAAAGTTGGAGAAGGCTTTTTACTAATAAACCGATATTCAAAATCATTCCATTCAGGATCTTTTAATCTGTCAAAACGTCGCATTTCTAAATTTTCGTAAGGCCCTCCTGGAATTCCTTCCAGAGCCTGTTGAATAATCTTTATGGATTCTGTCATTTCACCGATTCGTACTAAATAACGAGCTAATGAATCCCCTTCTCGTTGCCATTGAACCTGCCAATCAAATTCGTCGTAAGACTCATAATGATCAACTTTACGAAGATCCCATTCTATTCCGGAAGCTCGTAGCATTGGTCCCGATAAACCCCAATTTACTGCCTCGTCTCTCCCAATAATGCCTACGCCTTCAACTCGTTCTAAAAAAATAGGATTCCGGGTAATAAGTTTTTGATACTCAGCAACCCCTGTTAAAAAATAATCGCAAAAATCCAAACATTTATCTATCCAGCCATAGGGTAGATCGGCAGCCACTCCTCCAATACGAAAATAATTATGCATCATTCGCATACCGGTGGCAGCTTCGAATAGGTCATATATCAATTCTCTTTCTCGAAAAATATAGAAGAAAGGGGTCTGTGCACCAATATCCGCCATAAAAGGACCGAGCCATAACAAATGAGAAGCTATCCGACTCAACTCCAACATAATGACTCTGATATAGCTAGCCCTTTTAGGTACTTGAATATTGCCTAATTGTTCGGGTCCATTTATGGTTATTGCTTCTGTGAACATAGTAGCTAAATAATCCCAACGTGTTACATAAGGCAAATATTGTATAATTGTTCGGTTTTCCGCAATTTTCTCCATCCCTCTATGTAAATAACCCAATATTGGTTCGCAGTCGACAACATCTTCACCATCTAGAGTAACGATGAGTCGAAGAACACCGTGCATTGATGGGTGCTGAGGCCCCATATTGACTATCATGAGGTCTTTTCTTGTAGTTGGTGCAGTCATAAGTTTTTTAACGATTCATTCTTCCATGAATTACTGAAAGTGAAAAGAAGTTCATCAAAATTTAATCGAAACATATAAGTTAAAATGAAATAACTCTTCAAATTAATCAAATTAACGAGTTTTTGTCTCTCGAATCTCCAACTGATTAATTAATTCTTTATAACGTACTCTATTTTTTTTTGCCAAATAAGCTAGCAGTCGTTGACGTTTTCCCAAAATTTTCTTCAAACCTCTCTGAGATAAATAGTCTTTTTTGTGCAATTCTAAATGTGAAGTAAGTCTCCGTATCTTATTGGTGAAATTGAATACTTGAAATTCAACAGATCCTTTCTTTTCTTCTTGAAAAATAACTGAAATGACAGAATTTTTTACCATAAATGAATTTCCCCTTTCTTTATTTTACAGATATGGATTTTTTCTAATTTTATTGATCAGTAATAATAATGCCAGTAATTTGAACGTGGTATATAGACTTAATTTCTTTATGAACCTCTAATTTTAGCAATTCCAATAAATTAATCAAATTTCAAATTTGATTCAGATAGGAATCCAAAAAGGTGGTAGGTACGTTTTTTTCAGTCACAAAAGCGAATAATTGAAACCTAAAATCCTAAAATGAAGAAGATTCTGTTGATTCATTTCTAGATCTAATCAATACCTTATTTTATTGATTTAGTATTGTCTACTCGAATTAGATTCGAATGAGATGTAAAACAAGGCATGTTTGCATTTGTTTGCTTTCAGATACTCTATACGAGACAGGGTATATAGTACTATCAATTAATTTTCAATCGTGGATACATATGTATCCTTAAGATACTGAAACGGCTACCATTATTGGTATCAAACCAATAACGATTCATACAAGCTAAATCTTCTAATCGATAATTAGGCCAAAGAAAGAACTTAAATTTAATTAATTCATTTTTATCTTTATAAAGGGGTTTCCGTTCACCCAAAAATTGACTCCAGTTTTTTACATTGGTTTCGTTGAAAAATACTGAATTTCTATCGACGACATTCCAATTCAAAGAATTAAAAAAACTTCGAATTCTCAATTCTCTACGACGTCTAGACCATAAAATATTTTCAGGAACAAGCAAATCAAAATGAGTTTTTTCTGTATTTATTCTTTGAGTTTGAGGTTGCAGAATGAATTCGTCAAAATTCTTTTTATCAACATATCTTTGTTCTCGGTATCTTTGATTAGTTTGGTGTTTACTTTTATGAACCAATGAAATACCTATGGTTTGATACATAATAAATTGTCCATTATGTTTTACAGACAACCGAATAGGTTCGATAATCAATACCCCCTTCTTCATCAAGTCTGTAAGAGGTAAATTTGCCTGAATCAGCATTATATCCAAACTCATTTCTCTCCTTTGAATTGACGATATAGTAATTTTGGTTGGATTTATCAGTCGAAGCAGGAGACAATATACCTTGATATTTTCGAGCATTCTTTTATTCAAAGCATCGTTCCATCTCAATTGAAAAAGCAAATAACGTTTCAAGAACAAATCTAGTTCTGCTTCCGTGTTGCTTTTGTATTGTTTTTTATTTTGACCCTTTTTTGTGTCTGATTCCACGTAATCTTTTTCAAGATCGGTTTGATGTTTTGAAAAAACAGGGCTCAGATTTCCTTTGTTTTCTATATCTGATCCACGCTCTCTTTGACTTGGGGGTTCTTTTGTTTCTTGACTTCGATTCTTTATTCTTTTATTTGATGGTAGAAAAAAGTTTTGTTTTTGGTTTTTATTTTGAATAACATTTTCATTTGTATTCAAATTAAAAAGAAGGAATTTGCTTGGTATAATCCACGGTTTTATTTTATAGACATTATAAAGTAGTACAAATTCTGGGAAGAACCAAAATTCCAGATTCAATATGGGACGATTAAATATTTTTTCATTCATTCCCATCCAATCAAAAAATACTTTTTTCGAATTTTTTTTAGTTTTTTCTGGATTTTGATGAGTTGTAAGATAAAAAACCCCTTTTTTCTCAATTTTATCAATTATTTGATAATTATTAATACCAATTTTAGTATTTGGATTACTGTTGGTATCGATCTTAACCCAGGCTTCAATATCTCCTTTTTGTCTAAGAGAAAAATGGATAATTTTCCAATCAAAATATTTTCTATCGAGATTTCTTTCTATATCTAGAATATTGACCTTTCTTAGATAATTATTGATATGAAGATTGCCGGGCATATCAACAAAGTTGTGTTTGGACGTGTTGGAATTATACGAAATTTCTAAGTTCTTCTTTACTTGAAAGGGTAATCTAGAAAAAAATGAGTCACTTTTATTTTCATAATTAATTGATTTATATGCTAAAAGACCATATCTATAACATTTTTTAAAATTATCTTTTTGGTTTGATAATGAATAGAGTTCCGAATCATTTTCTTTTTTGTAATGAATTAATTGGTCTTTTTCATATGAATTCCATTTGTTTAAGTTTCTATTTTTATTTTGAGCCATACAACTTTGATTAACCTTAGTTCGCCATTTTTTTGGCATTAATCTAGACCATCTAATCTGAGATAAATCGTATTGATAATGCCATCTTAACCAGTTTTTCCATTGATTGATTCTATAACTCTGAAGTTTCTTATGTTTTAATTCCGAATGAAATATTCCTAGTGTTTTAAAATAGTCCTTTATTTTAGTCTTAAGGAAGCAAGACGTTGTGTTATATTGAAGAACAGATCTAAATTTAGACAAATTAATAACTTGGGTTTGTGATAATTTGTAAAATACATATGCTTGTGACAAGTAGGATAAATCACAAAAAATATGTGAATTTTTCTTACTAATATTATAAAGTGACTTTTTTATAGT